GTAGATTGAATGAATAAACAGACGAAGTCAAGCATATACAAGAGAAAGAGCGAAGAATTGAAAGAATGGTTCGGAACAAAGAAATGGAAGAAATAGAACCGTATGAATTTACAAAGACTCCATGGATAGGAACTAAAAACGAGATATCGAAGTAGTTCTGATGATTCAGTAATATCATTACTTCTACTTCAATTCGGAGTTATTAGTTATTTCGACCGGATGGATCTTAGTGATGGAATAATAAGTAATAATTCATTGATAGATTGTATCATTAACCATTTCTTTATTTTGGTGCGAGAGTGCGAGGAGCTTACCATGAATCCACTGATTTCTGCCGCTTCGGTTATTGCTGCTGGATTGGCCGTCGGGCTTGCTTCGATTGGACCTGGAGTTGGTCAGGGTACTGCTGCGGGCCAAGCCGTAGAAGGTATCGCGAGACAACCAGAAGCAGAGGGTAAAATACGCGGTACTTTATTACTTAGTCTGGCTTTTATGGAAGCTTTAACAATTTACGGACTGGTCGTGGCATTAGCGCTTTTATTTGCGAATCCTTTTGTTTAATCCTAGAAATGTGAAAAATACATATTTTTTCTTATTTTTCTACCTTGGACTTGTCACTTGCTTCTTCGAATTATATGAACACTTCACTGTGAAAATCACTTATTCGTTGAGACAATACCCCGGGAAGGGCTGATTTGAGGATGAGGAGTTAGCAGATCCACTTGCTTGCTTCCTTCCTTAGTCCAATGGAACCCCCCCCTTTTTTTTTACTTTTAGGACACGTTGTAACAAACGAGGTATTTCTCAATTAACATGAGGCCTGGGCCTAATAAGTATCTTATTGGGAACTTCATTCAATTCAAATACAAATAAGAAATCCATTTCTCAATTGAGAAAAGGAAATTCTAAATTTATAGATTCATATTTATAAATAAGGAAATTAATAAAAAGAAATCAATCAAAAAAAAGAGGGGCGAAGTGATACAAAAAGAACTCTGTTCCATTTTGTTCGTCCTATCTATATCTATAAGAGGAGAGCATATGAAAAATATAACCGATTCTTTCGTTTCCTTGGGTTACTGGCCATCGGCCGGAAGTTTCGGGTTTAATACCGATATTTTAGCAACAAATCCAATAAATCTAAGTGTAGTGCTTGGTGTATTGATCTTTTTTGGAAAGGGAGTGTGTGCGAGTTGTGTATTTCAAGAATAGGTTGGATCCAACCAGCTGCACTTTCTATTTTTTTTTAATAGGAAAGAAAGGTGCACGATCTCGACGAATTACTTCTGAATAAATTCAGAAATCATATGTAAGAACCATAGCATTTCGTGACTCATTGGTAAATAAACTTTGATTCTCTATCAACCAATAATGTGGGACCATTAACATGGTTAAAACGAAACCGTTTGAAGTCCAGGCACAACATGGTACTCTTTCTACCACTACGTTAGTACGAAGATGGTTTCAAAATGAATAGTTGGCAATTTATCCGATATAGAACACTCATATCGATAAAATGATTTGAACCATTTCCTGGAAAAATGGGTACCTCGCCCTTTTTTTATCCAATGCCGAATCGACGACCTATGTATCAAATAAGAAGAATTTTTGGATTTGAAGAAAAATAAAAAGAAATCAATCAAAAAAAAGAAACAACTTTGCTGACAATTACAGATTTTTTTGTCTGGGCGGAAGAGTCCTCCAAATATTCTGGTCTTGTATAAGTTTCGATATCTTAGAATACAAACAGAGAAGAGAGGATAGGTTCATTACAATGGGAAATGTCCCATAAGTAACTGAGCGTGAGAGCCAAATGAATCGAAAGATTCATGTTTGGTTCGGGAAGAGATCATGGAAGTTTTGAAATGAATGGGAAGATAATCTACTTTCATTAAGTGATTTATTAGATAATCGAAAACAGAGAATCTTGAGTACTATTCGAAATTCAGAAGAACTACGTGAAGGAGCCATTGAGCAGCTCGAAAAAGCCCGGGCTCGCTTACGGAAAGTAGAAATGGAAGCAGATGAGTTTCGAGTGAATGGATATTCTGAGATAGAACGAGAAAAGGTGAATTTGATTAATGCCACTTATGAGAATTTGGAACGATTAGAAAATTACAAAAATGAAACCATTCATTTTGAACAACAAAGAGCGATTAATCAGGTCCGACAACGAGTTTTCCAACAAGCCTTACAAGGAGCTCTAGGAACTCTGAATAGTTGTTTGAACAGTGAGTTACATTTACGCACCATCAGTGCTAATATTGGCATGCTCGGGGCCATGAAAGAAATAACGGATTAGCCCTTCTCTTCTACTGTAGGCATTATTTTTTTTTTCCCTTTGCTTCCGAAAAAGAATTCAGAGACACTAATGGCAACCATGCGAGCCGACGAAATTAGTAATATTATCCGTGAACGTATTGAACAATATAATAGAGAAGTAAAGATTGTGAATACCGGCACCGTACTTCAAGTGGGCGATGGCATTGCTCGTATTCAT